AAAGAGGATGAATCGAAATATCGCTGCTACGCCAAAACTCGGCGCAAAGAACCAACCAGATTGCCCCAGTGGATAAATAAGGAATACGGAAACAAAAACAGCGATTGGAGCAGAGAATGAAATTGCATTATAAGGCCGCAATTGAACAGACCGAGCAAGTTCAAATTGACGTAACATGAAACCTATTAGTGCAAAAGCCCCATGGAGAGCGACAAAAGTCCACAGACCGCCTAATTGACACCAACGAGTAAAATCCCCTTGCGCTTCCGGGCCCCATAGTAGCAACAAAGAGTGTGCTAAACTATTGGCAGGGGTGGAAACTGCCGCGGTTAAGAAATTACAACCTTCCAAATAGGAACTAGCCAATCCATGGGTATACCAAGAAGTTACAAAAGTTGTCCCTGTAAACCAACCCCCTAAAGCGAAATAAGCACAAGGAAAGAGCAATAGGCCGGACCATCCTACAAAAACGAAACGGTCCCTTCGTAACCAGTCGTCCATAATATCAAATAGATCATTTTCTTCTTTAGTAACTCTACCAAGGGCTATAGTCATAGTGATCCTCCTATTCAATTACTTCAACCATTTCCGAGCACCTCATATCACTTCCAAGGCATACGATAGTTTGATTATCTGTGGACGATTTCTTTCTCGTTCAATGCCCTTTTTCAAAGGTCTCGAAGATAGAAATTTTTTATTTTTATCTATGGGGTCACAACCGAGGTCGTGGTAAATCCATGAATTTGATTCGATTAGTTTTTCTTATACTATAGAAATAAACATTTGAATTCAGCATTATTCCATGACTCCTATTTCAAAGCCTATCTTTTAAGGAAAAATGAAAATAAAAGTAACCCCTCTTTTCCCACTCGCTCTCTATTGCATGGGTGGAAGAACAAAAATTGGATTCTGAAAAAAAAAAAGAAAGATATTGAAAAAAAAAAATTGACTTTCGAAATCCATTTTTATGTGTAGCGGAAAGGAGTTGCGATTTCTTCTTATTCCTATAGAACATCTAGTAACAAGAATATGAAATCGTAAATAGCGAAAAATTCTTGCCTTGCGCGGTCTAAGTCTAAGGAAATACAAAAAATCCGCTTATACAATTTCATCTACATCGAATTTATATATCAGAATAGTGGATAGAGGCATCATTCAAGGAGTCAGGTCTACTTACTTTATCTTTCTTTCCAATTTTATGGTGGGTTTGATAAGAACCCTTTTTGTTTTGTTTATAAATAATCGAAAAAAGAGTTTTTTATTTTTTATATAACCTGCTTGTTTTATTATAACAAGTCCTATATGAAAATGCCCGCTGAAGAGAAAATCTATCTGATTGTTTCTCAGCCAATATCGAATTTTAGAAAGAAAAAACAAGAATTTTCTTCTTTTTTTTATTAACATTAAGAAAAAAGAATATAATTAAAATGGAATTGGCAATATAATTTTTATGGACTTTTGAAAGAAAAAGGAAGGATTTTTTGCAATCGTTATTTCTTGCCTCTGTCATATCACGGAAACCTTTCGATTTGGAACGGGGAGAGATGGCTGAGTGGACTAAAGCGGCGGATTGCTAATCCGTTGTACAATTTTTTTGTACCGAGGGTTCGAATCCCTCTCTTTCCGCCCCCTCGGATCATTTGGGACTTTCGAATTGGAAGGAATTCTGACCCCCGGATTTTCTCATAGATAAATGTACGAAACAAATCCAATTTGTAAGAAAAAATTCCAAAAAAATTTGGATTTTTACTCCTCACGCCCAGGATTACGTCCTGGGTCATTAGATAAGAATCCAAAGATAAAGAGGGAAACAAAGAATATCACTACTGTATAAACAAAAAGTTTGAGAGTAAGCATTACATAATCTCCAAGATTTTTTTTTAAGGAATAGATTACCCGTTTTTCCTTACCACACAGATCCACTAGGATGGGTTTTGTTTATTTTTACACCTAAAAATGCAAAAATCAATTCTTGAAAAAAATTGCAAGAATTGATTTATAATAAGCACTCTTATCAATATCAAAAATTAGGTTAGGTATTGTGTGGGTACCTAAAGGTACCTGCTCAACGTAGGTGCAGGGGGTGGGGTAGAAAGGCGGATCCCAATTTATTGCTGCAGCTATACATTCAATGTAGAAGAATTAGAATTTTAGAATCGAAGGTTCATAATATAAGACTTCTCGGCTTTTATTCATTTTTAGAATTTTTTTGGAATGAATACATCATTCAATTTGGCAGACAGAACAGAGTAGTAAAGATTTCATCGAAAACTTACAGCAGCTTGCCAAACAAAGGCTAATAGAAAAAAGAGTATAGGTATGACAGGCATAAAATCCACGATTGGGTTGAAAATGGCATAAGCTTCGGGCAATTTGGCGAAGAAAAAACTAGTCGGATAAAGAACAGAATTAAAACAGATACAGGTTAAACTAAGTATATTAGGCATAACAAGCATTTCGTTCTTGTAGAGTAGATAATTGGATTTTGATTGAGTTATTTTTCTAAGGGAAAAAAGAAAAGGCGGGTTCAAAATCCTTTTTTCTTCGGACTTTCCCAAACGCAAAATACCTCCTTGTATTCGCACTCTCAAATGAGAATGGAAGAAATTCGACTTTCATATAATATCTTAATAGAATTCCATGTAATGATCAATGCATTTTTTGGATTCTATATTATCCGCATGTCTAGAATCCTAGCAAGAGAGTATCCCTCATTTTTTATGTAATTGAAGTGGGATTGACGAATAACAAATAAACATAATAGTGTTTATTAGTGTCGCATAAAACCAGAAATGGGGCGTGGCCAAGTGGTAAGGCAGCGGGTTTTGGTCCCGTTACTCGGAGGTTCGAATCCTTCCGTCCCAGATTTTTTCTGATGAAACGAAAGATGAAATCATATTGTACCCCACACGAGACAAAAGAAAGTTTATTAAAGAGAATAATTATCTCTTATGAACTCTTAGATTAGATGCATTTCTAAGCATTCTTTTTCTTTCTCAGAAAACATAATCAAGTGTCAAGTCCAGTCAAATTGAATATCTTTATTTTCATGAAAAATTGGGTCTATCAGTCACATTCAGGATATGCCCCTACTACTACTCATTACTCATATGTGTTTTGAAATTCGAACTTCTTAGATAAACTTTATGCTCCATATCCATGAAGGGGGAATTCTTACATGATACATTTGACATCTAATGTGAAAGAAAAGAAGGACCCCCTATTTATTTTTCCCGAACTAAAGAACTAAAGTAAGTAAATAAAAAGAAAATAAAGGGGGTATCCTAATTCTATATTTCATGGCCAGATTAAAGAATAGGAAGTTTTTAGTTTCAGCACAGGTCTTAAAACTTTTGACCAAGATCGGCTTGCGAAAAAAGAAAAAGGGTTTCTATTCTATGGATAGGAACTCCATTTTTGTATTTTAGATATTATCTGATTTGCAAATATCCATTTCTAAATCAATGGAATGTGAGGATTAGAGAGAAATTCATATATTCTGTCTACTCGGCTTTCGAATTAATTGAAAAAATTTTAAACTTGACGTAAAACACTGTATAAAAAATGAGACCTATCCCTTTATGATAGAGATAGATTTTTGTTGTATTATATTATTAGTAAAAAGGGCCCCTCTTTGGTTAAGCGAAAACCATCTCGATCTGCGATTCTTTAAATATCCAGAATGATCCATTCTGGTAAGGATAAGGTAAGAACTGTTCGTTGGATAGAATGGATTCAAAAAATCATACTTCTCCTGATTTTTGATTTGGAGTTGCTTCTTTTAGGTAAAAGAAAGAATGCTATAAGTAAAAGCAAAGGCCTTAATTTGACTTTACACGAAATGTGTTTTTTTTTTTTACTTCATTTTTTTCCCTCTTTTGGTATTCGAGTCGAAGAAGTACGAGAATTCTATAACTACCAAAAAACTTTCAATCTTTTCATTGGAATAGTTTATTTAGTTAATAGTTTTTGTTATGGAAAAATATATTGCTAATCTAATTCTAATATAGTAATTAAATTAATTAAACTTTTTTTGAGGTTGATAGTTTATTTGTTGGAGAAGAGTCGATCCTTCGCTTCTCATTTCAGGATTGACCATCTCGAGTCCTCTGTTGAGGATGGAAATTCAATAAAAAATAAGTCTTAAGCAAACTTGTTTATTCGTCTTTTTCGAACTATGTTTCCTTTCCTTCATATGATAGAATATGGGTTTAAATAAATTGGATCTTTGCGGAGTCTTCCCCGATAAATACTTATTTCTTTTATCCATATTTCTCCATAGATAGCAAGTTTGAATTAGTATACAAAAAACTAAACTAAACCAATGACTATTCATGATCCCATCCATATTGGATCAATTCCCTATACCACTTTGCAATGAAATTAGAGGAATGTTTGTTATGGTAAAACTTCGTTTAAAACGATGTGGTAGAAAGCAACGTGCGACTTGAAGGACATGATCGATTGTGGATTTTGTTATCCATCATTTTCCATAGTAATGAAAATGCTCTTGGCTCGACATAGTCTGTTCTATTCGTCCCGAACCAAATTTGCGCTGGGTTGTTTGTAAGTAAATAGTACACGATGGAGCTCGAGAGGACAGAATTGATTTTTTATCAAGGGAAAGAATCTAGGGTTAGTGAAAACTAATAAATTAGGCCAACTTTGTCAGTCTATCCTTAATATAGAAATCGAAAGGTTAAAATAAGAAGAAAGTCCAATTTTGGAAGATTGGAAAAACTCTTTCAATTAAAAGTTTATCAGAATCAATCGCCCATATTCGATTTCTATAGAAGAGGGAAATGCTTTATCGAAGGAAATAAGAAAAAAAGGGTATGTTGCTACTCTTTTGAAAGAAAAAAGAATAGGAATTCCCGAAGTAATGTCTAAACCCAAGGATTTCACAAATCAAAGATAAAGAATTCCGGAACAAGTAAACGCGATTTTCAATTGTCTCAACAATAGAATTGGATCAGAATAAGGAATAAAAGTCAATTCGTTCGAGATGAGACAAAGAAAAGAGTTTAGAGACGACTCAAAAAATTTGGAAGGATTTTTCCTTTTAAGTCTGTCAGTCAAAATTAACCAACTTGAGTCATGAGTATAAATGAAATTTGTTTTTTCTGTAAGGAAATTAATGCAAGTCATAGTCTAATTTCTATCTACTTGTATTATAGACAGAAATTCGAATCTTTTTCTCGAGCCGTATGAGGAGAAAACCTCCTATACGTTTCTAGGGGGGGCATTGTTTAGCTACATCTATCCCAATAAGCTGTCTATCGAATCGTTGCAATTGATGTTCGATCTCGAAGAGAAGGAAGAGATCTTCGAAAAGTAGGTTTTTATGATCCGATAAAGAATCAAACTTGTTTAAATGTTCCAGCTATTCTCTATTTCCTTGAAAAGGGTGCTCAACCTACAAGAACTGTTTATGATATTTTAAGGAAGGCAGAATTCTTTAAAGAAAAAGAAGGAACTTTGAGTTAATTGAAGAACTAAATGAATAAAAAAGTAGGAGAGGATCACTAGTATCCCTCGTTGTCTAATTATTTAGACACAATTTGCCTCTTTCTTAGTCCTATTTTTGACTGGATTTATGTCGTGCCAATCCAACATAAGCCCTTATTTTATTTACTTTTTCTATCTAATTTGTTTTCTTACCATTGTATTTCCATTGACAAAGGTCTATTGAACAAATAGAATTTGTAGATAGATAGGTCTCTTTATCCTCACTCCATATTAGGTTTTTCTGTCTACACTTCGCTCAAATGATAAGGTTGTCCCTCTTGCATGTACTCTCATACAAGATTTATTTATATAAAGAAATATAAATTGCTAAAAAAATGACAATTTTGCTATCGTGATTGGGGCCGCTCCTTTTTTAACCTTAGTGAAATTTAGCCGAACCTGTTCATTTTGGCATTTGAGTGTTTTTAATGGGCGATAAAATCTTTCTTTTAATGTTTTGCTAGTTCAATGTTTTGACAGGAGCGTGCGGTGTAATTCCATTGATTTTTGGGTTTCGATCGTATCTAAGATCCTATTTTATCTGGGTTGCTAACTCAATGGTAGAGTACTCGGCTTTTAAGTGCGACTATGATCTTTTACACATTTGGATGAAGCAACAAATTCGTCCAGACTCTTGGTAGAGTCTAGAAGACCACGACTGATCCTCAAGGGTAATGAATGGAAAAAATAGCATGTCGTAATAAAATCAATTTCTTATTTTTGATTTTTGGAATGGAATAAAAAATTCCTATTTTCTGGGTCTAGTGAATAAATGGATAGAGCCTGGCTCCAATTCTGGTAAAATAAAAAGCAACGAGCTTAACTTCTTAATTGAAATGATTCCCCGATCTAATTAGACGTTAAAAATAGATTAGTGCCTGATGCGGGGAAAGGTTGGGTTTTCCTATGAACGGACCCTTGATTTTTTCTTTTTTTTTTTTTTGAAATCCTAATTATTCTTGATTATAGATTGAAAAGGGATGTTATGGATTGAATGTGTAAAAGAAGCAGTATATTGATAAAGAGACTGGATTCCAAAGTCAAAAGAGCGATTGGCCTGCAAAAATAAAAGATTTGTTCTCTTTTGTAATTAGAACAAACATAAACTAATTGGATAGAAAAGGAAAAGATCTGTGGATTAGATTCCTTTTCTTTCCAGGGTTTGTATTAAAAAATGCAACACCCTGTTTTGACCATATTGCACTATGTATCATCATTTGAGAAACCGAGAAATGCTTCTTCTTTCTGATTCAAGTAGAAATACAAATGGAAAAATTGGAAGGGTATTCAGAAAAACAGAAATCTCGTCAACAATACTTCGTTTACCCACTTCTCTTTCAGGAGTATATTTATGCATTTGCCCATGATTATGGATTAAAAGGTTCCGAACCTGTGGAAATTGTTAGTTGTAATAACAAGAAATTTAGTTCACTACTTGTGAAACGTTTAATTATTCGAATGTATCAGCAGAATTTTTGGATTAACTCGGTTAATCATCCTAACCAAGATCGATTGTTGGATTACAACAATTTTTTTTATTCTGAGTTTTATTCTCAGATTCTATCTGAGGGGTTTGCGATCGTTGTAGAAATCCCATTCTCGCTACGAGAATTATCTTGTCCGAAAGAAAAAGAAACACCAAAGTTTCAGAATTTACGATCTATTCATTCAATATTTCCCTTTTTAGAAGACAAATTTTTGCATTTACATTATCTATCACATATAGAAATACCCTATCCTATCCATTTTGAAATCTTGGTTCAACTCCTTCAATACCGGATCAAAGATGTTCCATCTTTGCATTTATTGCGATTCTTTCTCAACTACTATTCGAATTGGAATAGTCTTATTACTTCAATGAAATCGATTTTTCTTTTGAAAAAAGAAAATAAAAGACTATTTCGATTCCTATATAACTCTTATGTATCAGAATATGAATTTTTCTTGTTGTTTCTTCGTAAACAATCTTCTTGCTTACCATTAACATCTTCT